CTATCAACAAGATAAATGGAATAAAATCTTCCTTTATTAATTAAAATTAGATAAAAATAGTGGATTATCATACATATATTTCATTTAGAAAGATGAATAAATCCATTTATTTAGTTCTACATTTCTTTTATCCATTAAATAGATATTCACTTAGATATACTTAGTATAATTATATAATATACAAATTCGAATTATTATAAGATATCTTTAGAATTAAGAATCTAACAATAACAGGTACAAATATTAAATTGAGGTCCCCATTCTATGACAACTTTCAACAACTTACCCTCTATTTTTGTGCCTTTAGTAGGCCTAGTATTTCCGGCAATTGCAATGGCTTCTTTATCTCTTTATGTTCAAAAAAATAAAATTTTTTAGATATGATGAGACCAAATCTTATCTTTTTTTTTTTTTTATTATTATTTTCAAGACTTAGATAACACGGATATCTATTTAGTAGAATATTGTATAAGATGTAGATTCCTCCGAACACAAATGAAAAAGCTATTATGCATGCGTAAACATGATATATTGGTAAATTCATTATAGCTATTAAAAAAAAAAAAAGGATATCGCGATCAGGCGGATGTATGAAATTAAAGTAAATGTATATATCTATTAGGGGATTGTATGAAGGGGATGCTTTAGATCTAACTAATTATATGAATTAGTCCTAAAGGTTCACAGCAAAATAGTGCTAGCTGATGAGAGTTACTTCGGAAACAAAAAAATGAAAGTTCCATTTTGGTTATTCTCTCAATTCCAATAAAATACAACTGGATCTAATATGTATGAGTTGGCAATCAGAATCTATATGGATAGAATTTATAGCGGGGTCTCGAAAAACAAGTAATTTCTGCTGGGCCTTTATACTTTTTATAGGTTCATTAGGATTCTTATTGGTTGGAACTTCCAGTTATCTTGGTAGGAATTTGATATCTTTATTTCCGTCGCAGCAAATCCTTTTTTTCCCACAAGGGATTGTGATGTCTTTCTATGGGATCGCAGGTCTCTTTATTAGTTCCTATTTGTGGTGCACAATTTTGTGGAATGTAGGTAGTGGTTATGATCGATTCGATAGAAAAGAAGGAATAGTGTGTATTTTTCGTTGGGGATTTCCTGGAAAAAATCGTCGCATCTTTTTACGATTCCTTATGAAAGATATTCAGTCCATCAGAATAGAAGTGAAAGAGGGTATTTATGCTCGTCGTATCCTTTATATGGAAATCAGAGGCCAGGGGGCTATCCCCTTAACTCGTACTGATGAGAATTTGACTAGACGAGAAATTGAGCAAAAAGCTGCCGAATTGGCCTATTTCTTACGTGTTCCAATTGAAGTATTTTGAAATGAACTGAAGACTAAATGCTTTCGCAACAGGAGGAAAAAACAAAAGAATTTTTTTTCAATATTGGGAATTGATACATTAGATACAGATCGATTATCTCTTGTAAATTCTCTCTATTTTATTTCTTTCAATTGACCCTTCCTCCTTTCTTTTGTGCTCCGTAATTTAATGACCAAACAATTTGATCTCTTTCTTATAAATAAAGAAAACTTTTCTGTCTTTTTTTGCCACTCATTTTTTATCATCACAATCTTTTTTCTAAATGGATTTCAATTAGTTCGGTGTTGTAGGCTCGATACGTTATATTATAATAGAACTCATGCTTGATAGAAATATTAGATCACATAGGGTCAACAAATGAGGTAGGGTCATTACCAATTCACAGATAAAAAATGGCAAAAAATAAAGCATTTATTCCTCTTATATATCTTGCATCTATAGTATTTTTGCCCTGGTGGATCTCTCTCTCATGTAATAAAAGTCTGAAAACTTGGATTACTAATTGGTGGAATACTAGGCAATCCGAAACTTTTTTGAGTGATATTCCAGAAAAGAGTCTTCTAGAAAAATTAATACAATTAGAGGAACTCTTCCTCTTGGATGAAATGATAAAGGAATACCCGGAAACCCGTTTACAAAAGCTTCGTATAGGAATCTACAAAGAAAGGATCCCATTTATCAAGATGCACAATGAGGATCGTATCCATACAATTTTGCACTTCTCGACAAATATAATATCTTTCGTTATTCTATGTGGTTATTCTATTATAGGTAATGAAGAACTTCTTATTCTTAACTCTTGGGTTCAAGAATTCCTATATAATTTAAGCGACACAATCAAAGCTTTTTCGATTCTTTTATTAACTGATTTATGTATCGGATTTCATTCGCCTCACGGTTGGGAACTAATGATTGGTTATATTTACAAAGATTTTGAATTTGCTTATAACGATCAAATTATATCTGGTCTTGTTTCCACCTTTCCAGTGATTCTAGATACTATTTTAAAATATTGGATCTTCCGTTATTTAAATCGTGTATCTCCATCACTTGTAGTAATTTATCATTCAATAAATGACTGAAAAATGATTCAAGGACCCAATTCGAATCTTTCTTATTTTGTACATAAATAAAGCATTCAAAGTCGTATTTAC